ATGCATGAAAGGATCCTTAAACAACCATAGATTGGCCTGAAAGGCCTTAGCAAAAGCTTCTACAAGTACAAGATGTTCTAGTTTTCCATAGAAATAGATTCGTTCAAGAAGGGTTCCAGAAGACGTTGAATATAAATGAGAAGATTGGTTACGAAGAAAGACGAAGATGGATTCATATTCACATAGATGAGAATTATATAGGACGAAGAAAAACCTTTGATTTCTTTTTGAAAAACAAGAACTGGCTTTATTTGGAGTATTCCAACTACGATACTCATGGAGAAAGAATCGTAATAAATGTAAAGAAGAAGCGTCTTTTACCCAATAGCGCAGAGTTTGAATCAATATTTCCAGATGGGCTGGGTAGGGTATTAGTATCTCCAATACATAAATTAAATGTGAAAAATTGTCCTCTAAAAAAGGGAATATTGAATGAATTGATCGTAAATTATGAGATTTAACTACTCCTTTCCTTTCTAGCGAAGATAATAATCGGAGATAAAACGGAATTTCTACAATGACTGCAAATCCTTCTGATATCATTTGAAAAGAAAAATTCTTGTTGCGTCCAAAAAATATATTTTGGTTAAAATCATTAGCAAAAAGAATCAAATGCTTCTGTTCATACTGATACATTCGCTCAATTGCACGTTTCACAATTAGTAAACTGAATTTATTATAACCTGCGTTTTCCAAAAAAATGGATCTATTTCTATTTAAACCATGATCATGCGCAAGTGCATAAATATACTCCTGAAAGATAAGTGGATATAAGAAGTAGTGTTGTTGAGATCTATTTAGCTTTAAATATCTTTGGAATTCCTCCATTTGAAAGTCTAGTTGAACTAAAGGTAGAGGATTTTGAGGGTTATCAATGAAACATAGTGCGATACAGTCAAAACGAGGTATTATAGTAATAAACGAATAGATACCTCGGATACAGGTAAACTTATCAACGGATTCTCTATCCTCTCTTTTCCATTTAAACGAAAAATGTCTATTCGTATAGGATAACAAAATACTTAGAAATCCTTTATTTTTTCAACCTAATCGCTCTTTTGATTTTGGAATTTTTTTATCAATATACTGTTTCTTCTACACACATTTCTCATTTCTATTCCATAATGGAAAATGTCAATAGTTAGGATTCATAAAAAAAAAAAAAGAATCCGTTCATGGGATAATCTCTTCCCGTATCAGGCACTAATACATTTTTAACGTCTAATTAGATCGGGTAATCGTTCAAATTAAGAACAGAAGCTCGTTGCTTTTTTCCCTATAATCAATAAATTGAAGCCATTAGGGCTCTATCTCTATCCATTTATTCATCCGACCCAACTTTAAATTGAATTCATTTTGTTCCGTTTCAAAAAAGAACACAAGGGTTTGTACCTATTCGGAAAGAATGAAATATTTCTCAGAAATCTTAGTTGATCCGACATGCTATTTTTTCCATTCATTCCCTTTCAGGATCAGTCGTGGTCTTCCAAACTTTACCGATGGTATGGACGAATCCCTCGCTTCATCCAAATGTGTAAAAGATCCTAGCCGCACTTAAAAGCCGAGTACTCTACCGTTGAGTTAGCAACCCGAATAGAAAAAGTTTATGTAGATACAATCAAAAAGAAAAAGATAGATAAATGTCAAAATTTATAGACTACCTCTTAGTTCTTATGTTATCGACTTTTCAATCAAAACCCCTATTCTTATTATATCTTAGTTCAAATTATATTCTATTAAAGAGAATCCAAGGAATCCCATTATTTGAATAATATAAGGTTATAAGGTAAAAATCAAACCTCTCGGACATAAATAAATTTATCTACTTATCACGATGAATTATATTTGTTCGATACACTGTTGTCAATATAAATGTTGAGAAAAGAATACAACGGAAAAACAAAATAAATTATATTTATTTCAATACTATTAAAAAAATAAAAAAGGGCTTGTGTTGGATTGGCACTATATAGCTGAAAAAGTTTAGATAAAGGAATAAAGAAGGAAGAAGTAGAAAAAATATCAGATTTATATTTATTTATTTTATTCAATCAATAATAAGTAACTAGAATAAAAAAAGGAGGATTCCTTGGTTATTACTTATTAGTAGAGTTCCAACGAAAACCGACCAATTGAAGGAACTCCCAGAATTTTCTATTTCTAGGATCAAGCAACTCGGGTTTTGTCGTTCTAGAACATGAGATTTTATAGAAGCAATGAAAAATAGATATGAGTAGAATCCAAAAAGTAAAAAATATAAATACAAAAATTTAGAATTTATATAAGAATTACTACCCCTTTCTATTTCTTTATTTCCTTAATTAAATTTTTTTGATTAGGAACAAGCTACTTAAAAACCTCCGCCTTTTTTAAAAGATCCCGAACAGTTCCTGTGGGCTGAGCGCCCTTTTCAAGGAAATATAGAATAGCAGGAACGTTTAAATAACTTTGATTCTTTATCGGATCATAAAAACCTACGTTCCGAAGATCTCTTCCTTCTCTTCGGGATCGAACATCAATTGCAACGATTCGATAGACGGCTCATTGGGATAGATCTAAGTAAATGAACAAGACCCCCCCTAGAAACGTATAGGAAGTTTTCTCCTCGTACGGCTCGAGAAAAAATGATTTGGAGTTTTGTCTACGTATAGAATTATATTTAATGGCAAAGGAGTTGATAAAATAAATTATAATGGGATTTAACTCATTTTTTTTTCTTCCCCCTTCCTGAAAAAAAATCATTTGTACCCATAACTCAAGTTGGATAATTCTCAAATAGCTTAAAAGAAAAAAATCTTTAGGCAATTTATTTCATTTTTTGAATGGTCTTTAACCCCCTCTTGTTTGTCTCATTTAATCTTTATTATTATATATTATACAGTTATTGAGACAATTGAAAAACGGCGTTTCCTTGTTCTGGGATCCTTTTTTCTTTGTTTTAAATCAGTGGGTTTAGACATTACTTCGGTGCTTCTTAATCCTTACAAAATGGCAGCAACATACCCCTTTTGTGATTTCTTTCTATCAAAGAATCATATAAACTCTCGATTCCCGCGCGATACACTTTGAATCGAAAGACTTTTATCAATTCCAACAAATTTTACTTTTGAATTAAAAACTTGACTGAATCGGATCCTTTCGATTTATATATTGATATACTTACGAAGTTGTTCCAATTTATTGATTGGTATTAACCCTAGATTCTTGCCCCCTGAAAGATGAATCCATAGTTTCTACCCGAGCTCCATCATGTACTCTATTTTTCATTACAACCTAACAAAAATAAGGATTCTAGTGAAAACAGAACAGATGTCGGGTCAAGAGCATCTTCATTCATAGAAAAGATGGCGGATGTAAGAATAAAAATCCACACCGGATCGTGTCCTTCAAGTCGCACGTTGCTTTCTACCACAGCGTTTCAAACGAAGTTTTACCATAACAAAACATTCCTCTAATTTGGAACCCATATGGAATTGATTCAATTATGGAATCATGAATAGTCATTGGTTCCGTCGATACATAAACATTTTCATCTATACCCTTTTTTCTTCTATACAAAGATGGTAAATTTTTTTTTGAAGCAATCTTAGTAAAACCCCACCTATTATTGTATGTTATTGTATGAATGCAACACTTTACTTTTTATTAAAAAAACTAATAGAAATATAGCAAAGAATACGAATATGAATAAATGAATTCTTTTTTACTCTGCATCTTAAAGTGACTCAATATGGCCCATTTCCTACTTTTTTGAATACCAAAGATTCAACTCAAAAGCAATCATTAAAATTTTTTATAATCGAAAAAGGTTACTATTTAGATATCATTATTTGAATAAAGTTTTACAGCAAAGACTAAAAATTTGATTATCATAAAAAAATAAAAATATCTTTTCTTTTCGAATTGAACCATCAACGATTTAAGATTTAAAGCAGATAAATGAATTGAACAAAAACCCCATTTTTGTGTGAAGATAGATAAAAAAGACCGATCTAAGAGAAGATTTAGGTACTTGTTCTTTCAATTTTAATTTTATTAATAAGATAAGATGAACGAAGTAGGGGTTTTTCATACCTATCAGATAGACTGAACTACAGTCTTTATTCTGGATCCGTTACATATGTAACTTGATTCGTTGTTAATGAGATTCGGACATACACAGATATAGAGATATTTAAATGAAGACCTCCTGTTACTGTTACTAATTAAGAACTATCTAACCCACGACTCTCTGGGAATGCTGAATCAGAACAAAAAAAAAAGGATCCCCTTTGGGGAAAGGATACTCTCTAGGGACAAAGACAAACAAGTCCAGATTGGGCGCTTGCTCGTAATTTTTTAGTTTACCCAAACCCAGTCTTGTCTTAAGAGACGTAATCCCATTAATCCCATTAATTGAATGTAATAACCTTACTCTTGTTTATAATAAAGAGATCCTAATAATTTTTGGCTACCCCATTTAAGTTTAATTTGAATGGATAAAGAATAAGATATAAGAAAGAAGGGCTCTTTCTTATTGTGATTCAAAAGAAAATATATCGTTGAAAATTAAAAAAGATATGAGACCTAAGGTTTTTCTTCAAATTAAGTAGCTAAACCCCTTCAATATGCAATATGAAGGGAATTAACATATGATGAAAAATTCGTCATACTTTATTTTATTTTTTAATTAGTTGAATTCAACTAGGGTGTGACCTATGTTACCATCATATCTTGATCACAAACAAATATATTTAGTACTATCTGTATGTTGTGAAAAACAAAGATATGATTCATAAAAGAATATTTATAAATTATAAAAGAAACAAGAATGACATTCTATCCAATATTAGGCATTTAAACATAACGTTATTTTCAAAAGATACTTTTACTCTGATACAAGGTATATACCTGGGACGAAAGGATTCGAACCTCCGAATACCGGGACCAAAACCCGTTGCCTTACCACTTGGCCACGCCCCATCTATATTTCCATTCTACACTAATAAAGAATAATATTC